ACAGCTAATAAAAATCGTTTCTTTGTACGATAAATATGTAGAAAGCCTATTTTCGTTCTATTCTAGTATTTACTGGCGGATTGAGTCTTTCGTTCCCTCTTTCTATAGTGGAGATAGTCGCACGTAATGACAGATCACGGCCATATTATTAAAAGCTTGTGGTAAGAATGGGTTTCGTTCGAGTGCCCGGAAATAATATTCCAAAGCTTTCGTATGTTCTCCGTTGCTTGTGTGGATAAGGCCTATGTTATAGAGTATATAGCTTCGATCATAGGGATCAATTTCGAGGCGCATAGCTTCATAATAATTATGTAAAGCTTCCGCATAATTTCCTTCGGATTGAGCTGACATCCGTTACGGTTGTTCATTCTATTCCAATAATCCCCGTTCCAGAACCGTACATGAGATTTCAATCTCATACGGCTCCTCCCTTTTGTCCATAATGACAGATAAGAATCCATGGAAGCAAAAAAAAAAAAAGATATTGCAAGATGGTTATTATGAACTGACAGGGGCTAGTATTTTTAGAAGAAATCTCTAGCCAGCCTTCCTGCAAGAGGCCTTTTCTTAATAGCCAGTGTATTGTATTGGTGGTAGATAGAAAAGGTAACTCCAACAATTTCTTTGTCCTCAACGCCTCCTATTTCCAGGACTGAGTCACTTCAACGGACTTTGGTGGTTCTACGGGTATCCAAAGTACGAACGAGATGGATGTTTGTTGTCCCAACCACTCTTGTTTGTTAGTCCCGATCTCGATAAGAAAAAGAGGTAAGCTCTATCCTAAAGTTTTCCTGTTGTTGATTCCTAGATGTAGTGCTTCTTCCCCTATGCCGCCTATTGGTTTGGTATGGTAGTAGTGGAGTAGGATTGAATTGTAAGAACCTATAGGTGGAACCTTTCGCTCAATACTCAAATTGAAAATGGAAGCATCTGAGGCTGCATCACTCGGGGATACACGATAGAAGGAATTGTTCGATTTCCAAACTTCACCTTCACGAAGCGTAGGTTTCTTTCAAGGTTCCTTTAAAGATGATATATTATATAGAAATTTAAGAGAAAATTACAGAATATATAGAATAATCTTTTTTTGTTCGATCCCGAATCATGTGCCTTTCTCACGCATAAGACTACGAATAGTAAATAAAAAAAATCAAATCGCACCATCTCTGTAATAGGTAAATGCCTCTTTTTCTCCTGAAGTTGTCGGAATTATTCGTAATAAGATATTGGCTACAATTGAAGAGGTTTTATCAATAAAATTTCCATTTATCCGTGATCTAGGCATAGTTCACAATCCACTCCCTAATTCTTCTCATTACTTCTCGTGGGAAAAGAATCCCACACCCAAAGGAATTGGACAGTACGAAATCACACAAAAAAGACTCGGGGGATCAAAAAAACATACATTTTTTTGATCCCCCGATCCACGAATCTTTCTTTGACTTTGAGAAAAAGTTGCTTGCAATTTCGAAGTGTTCGCATTGAGGCATCAGATCTATATCGCAGAGCGTTTCGGACAATTTCTAGTCGTACGCGTTACGCTTACGTCTCCCGGACAAGGGAATTCTCTTGCTGGGAAGCCTCGCCCCGTCTAGCGAGGTTTTGGTATTCCGTCAAGAGGGCTTCGTATGAAGCCTGCAAGTCTTCATGTTGCGATTTTAGCCGCGCATTTTCATCTTCGAGAATCTCCGTGTAAGAAAAGAAATCTTCTTTGTCTTGAAACATGTGGTATTGCATGGCATCTCTCTGGCGGCGGAGTTGACCGTTCTGTGAAATTAAGGGTTTCGGTCTGGATAGTCAGCAGGATTGTGGTGTCCTTGTAGTAGGAACTCTCTTCCGTCTGCTGTTGGAGCAGATCGCTAATCCCAGGAACTGGCCTACAGCAAGTGCCCACTTCTCCGCGTAGAGACTCTCATTGTAAGATTCGAGATATTCTATGCGCCTTTTGTCTACATTTCTCTCAATTTTCAGGGAGCCTATCTCGGCCCTGATTTTTCGCCAGCTGGGTCTCGAACTGGTCAACCAGAGCGGTTGCGTTTTCCCTGTGGAGGGAACTTTCTTCCTCCCACCTACGCTCTTGGTTTTGCAGTACGATGGCGAATCCCAGGAGCTGGCGTGACTTGCCTGCGGCAAGTGCCAGATTCTCTTCGTTGCGAATCCGGTACTGGACGACCTGGTCGCCCGTTCGGGACAGTACGGCCTGGAGGGCCTGATTTTCCCCGGCAAGCGTCTGGCACACCCGGACGAGGAAGACCGACGCGGATCAGCTGTTCAAAATTTGAAAGCGAAGTACTCGATTCTTGTTTTGCGGAATCGCGTACCTCCACCACGCTACTTGGTGGACTGTAGCTGCTTCCCACATAAAGGGACGAATGAAGTTCGATAGCGGGTGTTGTTGTTCATCTGGAGTTGACCTCAGGCGATTTCGATGCAGCTGAGGGATGAACCCAACGATCACTTGGTTTTTCCGCGAATGGACAGCGTCAGTATTGATTCTGATTGGTACGGGTGGTACGGGATGTTTAGGTCGGCAAACAATCTCCCAGCATGTAATAATCAGAATGAATCTGCCCCAAACTAACAAAAACTGGATCAACTGCAAGATCCGGTGCGAGATCAGGTTCATCCGTTGTCGTACCAGTGGACCAACCCACAGTGTTATACATAATAATAGTCTCTGAATCCTCCGGAGCCTTTGGATCCTTTGGAGGATCAGTACTATTATTGACAGCTCGAGTGCTGTACTCATGTTATCCTACTATAGGAACTCAGAAATGGTTAATTTAATAATACAGTATCAAGTCAAGAGTTGTCGTACTTGGATATAAATTCAGTATCCAAATCTAGATTAGATAGAGTTTAATCTGCTTGATTCGTCGGATCAAGATTATCATAGGATAAGGCCCCCTTGAGAATAATGCCTAGGGGGGGTCGCGACTAAGTTATTTTGTAGGCCATAATCAGAACATCGGATTTTGTAGGAAAGATGGCCGAGCGGTCCAAGGCGTAGCATTGGAACTGCTATGTAGGCTTTCTACCGAGGGTTCGAATCCCTCTCTTTCCTTCCCTTCACAGAATTCATGAACCCTATTGACCCCAATGTATCAAATCAAATAATAATGAATACTTCTATCAAGTAGATCTTTCTTTGATATAGACTAACTAATCAGACGCAAGTCCTCGGGTGGATTCCTCCTTTGTGTCGTTTTGTAGTACGGAAAACTACTGGACAGAGCGGCCAAGGAATGAAAATATACCCTCCCCTCCGTTTCTGCTACATAACTGGGAAACCCCCTATACTTAGGTCAATTTATTTTGTCGAAAAGAAAAGAGGGCCAAAATTTCCGAAGCTTTGTTCTTTTAGTTTAGTTAGGTTCAAGTTTGACGGGAATAATATTCTACAACTTGCAACTCTTTGATTTTTAAACCAACCCAACGACGAGCTATTATTTGCTTGACTACTCCTTTATATGGCGATAAGTGAAGAGTCAAATGTTCCGGCACTCTCTTCTTCTTCGGGGAAGATGAAGCAATATAATTTTGAATGATAGCTCCGGTTTTTTGTTCATCCTTCGTTGTAATAATATCTTGGGGTTTGCAACGATAACTTGGGATATCTACTAGACACCCATTAACTAAAATATGTCTATGATTAACTAATTGCCGGGCCCCAGGAATGGTCGAAGCCATACCCAATCGAAAAATTATGTTATCCAAACGCATTTCAAGTAATTGTAGTAAAACCTGACCTGTTGATCCTTTGGTTTTTCCAGCGATACGAACGTATTTAAGCAATTGTCCCTCTGTCAGACCATAATGAAAACGCAATTTTTGTTTTTCCTCCAGACGACTAAGATATTGCTCGCTTTGATAGGGTTGGTTTTTTTTGGTCTTTGTCTTTCTCTTTTTTTTAGGATCAGGGATAACCACTTTAGTAGTTAGCCCCGGTAAATTCCCCAGACGTTTTATTTTTTTGAGACGAGGCCCTCGGTAACGAGACATAAAGACTCCTTTTTATATTGAAAATTCAATTGAAAGAATAACGGAAAGAATAAACCTAAATTCAGAATGAACTAAATGATAAACGAAGCAGAATCTACTGAAATACTGTACTACAAAGAAGAATGAGATGAATTGTATCAATATTCCGACTCTTTGGTATATATAGCAAGTTAAGAATCCTTTTCTTGATTTGTTCCTAACAACTCGAAGCTTTTTTGTATTATTCATAGTTGGAAGTTCTTACGACCTAGTTACTTTTTGAAAGGTGGCACAGAAGTCTTTTCAATATTCCATTCCTTGGTTCAAGGAAACATTAAGGTTTCAAAATCAAAAATCCAACAAATGAAAAAGCCGGCTATCGGAATCGAACCGATGACCATCGCATTACAAATACGATGCTCTAACCTCTGAGCTAAGCAGGCTCACAGAATAGAAATTCTGCATTAGGAATTCCGCAAACTGCCAGGATCTTACCTATTCAGAAATCCTCTAGCATATAGAAAGAAGAAACAATAGAAATCGAATTCAGAATGAATATTCTCTAACAAGAAATCTCAAATAGAATTGTATTTCCTTTTTCAATTGAACTCACGTCAAAAATCAATCGAATTTCCCTTTTGATTTTCGATTTCTCATTGATTCTAGTTCGCAGTTTTCGTTTTTAGTTTGTGGATTCTCTTTTCTATGTACTTTATTATATAAATATGATTCTAAAGAATCAAGATAATAAGGATACAACACAGAACAGAAAAAAAATGAGACATTCCTCTGGTTTCACTCAGAGCGATAAGACAACAAAGAATCGACCGTTCAAGTATGAAAACCTACGAGTTAACAATGAGAAGACACGAGTCCTAGATTCTGTGGTATAGATCCATCCATGTTGAATTGCGGATTCGTCAATGCTAGACTCATTTCTGAGTGGACCAAATACCCGTTCTCCAATAGATTAAGGATAGATAAAATACATACGAAATCAAATAGGAGGAAACGGAAAAATTTTTCGATATAGAATCCTATCTAATGAATTCAAGGGTTACGGTATAAGCAAAAATGAAAGAAAACTGAGACAGAAAAAAAAGAGAACAAAATTTAGGGGATATGGCGAAATTGGTAGACGCTACGGACTTGATTGGATTGAGCCTTAGTATGGAAACCTGCTAAGTGATAACTTTCAAATTCAGAGAAACCCTGGAATCAAAAATGGGCAATCCTGAGCCAAATCCTATTTTTAGAAAAAGGGGGGAGGGTTCCGACCGAAACCAAGAAGCTAAAAAGGATAGGTGCAGAGACTCAACGGAAGCTGTTCTAACGAATGAGGTAGAATGCGTTGCTAGAGGAATCTTTCCAAGGACGGGATGAAGGATGAACCTAGATCCATATGTATACTGAAATATCAAACGATTCATATTAATTCCTCCCCAAATCCTTCTATTTTTCTATGAAAAATAGAAGCATTATTGTGAATCGATCCCCACAAATTCAGTGATCAAATCATTCATTCCATAGTCTGAAAGATTTTTTAACGACCTGATTAATCGGACGAGAATAAAGATAGAGTCCCATTCTACATGTCAATCTCAATACCGACAACAATGAAATTTATAGTAAGAGGAAAATCCGTCGACTTTAGAAATCATGAGGGTTCAAGTCCCTCTATCCCCAATCACACTAAAAAAAAAAGGCCTATCCCCTTAACTTTATCCTCTTTTTCATCCGCGGTTCCATTCCACGATAGGTTTCTGATTCACTCTATGCTTTGCCAACTGGATTGGAGCAGAAATGCTCCTCTGTTATCACAAGTCCTTGAGATGGACGATATACTAGATTTCCCAAAGAGCGGAACATCTCTGAATAAGAAACCCCTGTTTGAATCATTCACAGTACATATCATGATTCTTAATTCAATGAACCTTACACAGTATTCTTGTTGAAGATCTCAGTAATTTCCTGGGTAAGACAATTTTTCATTCTTTTGGATTCTCTGTCATTTGAATTGACAGAGACCTAATCCATCTAGTAGGATGGGTATGCTATGTCGGGAAGGGTCGGGATAGCTCAGCTGGTAGAGCAGAGGACTGAAAATCCTCGTGTCACCAGTTCAAATCTGGTTCCTGGCATCTAGTTACTAATAGCTACTCATAAAACCTCGATATGGAGCCTCAGACATATTGGTTAATAGTTTAGACCATGACCCTTAACTTGTCCATCTAGGTGTCTAGAGATATCCCTCTCTATCTTTTGGTAGATAGGGAAAGAAAAGAATTCGATCCTGTTTCGGCTTCTTTTTTTTCTTTGTTTTTAGGGTGCCTCTTCTCATTCAAACAAAAAATAGGAATCCTTCATACATACCCCAAAAGTCAAGTTAGTTGTTTGAAAACCCAACAGTCCGATCTTAAGGAGTGGATAGGTGGGAATAGGCAAGATTCATTATAGTCCAAATAGAATCTCAGCAACCCCTTTCATTTTTTCTTTCCCTTTCGCGACTCGCTCCTACGTGAATTTTGAGAGCCCATCTAAGTGCTGTGCGCGGTACAAAGTTCGTGGTGCCGAACTCTTTTTTTGTTCATTTTAGTAGCCCTGCTCCCCAAAAAGAAAGATCTTCCAAATTGTAATGAAGACCTATTTTGGATTGAGCCCATCTAATCGAATCTATAATACGCATGAGAATCCAATGAATCTCTTTGATTTGGAACAGACTAGACAAAGATTCTTGGAATGTTTGGGAGGCGTAGAAGGTAAGATTTCTATTCAAAGAGCGTCTTGTATTTCATAGAAATTAGGTGCAATATAATCCTTCCGTAAGGGCCATCCTATCCAACTTTCGGGCATCAAAATACGTTTCAGGTGTGGATGATTCTCATAAGAGATTCCTAACATATCATAGGATTCCCGTTCTGGAAAATCCGAACTTTTCCAAATCCAGAAAACCGACGGAATTCTAGGATGTCTCCTTGGGACAAATACTTTTATGCATACCTCTTCTGGTTGATCCAGACCATATTGTATTCTCGTAAGATGATACACACTAGCTAATAGTCCCCCTGGTGCTACATCATAGGCACACTGGGAGCGTAGATAATTGTAACCAGATACATATGAAATGACAGCAATGGAGTGCCAATCCTCGGGTTTTATTTGTACAGTTTCGATTCCTTGATAATCGACTCCCAAAGATCTATGAACTAGTTCCTGCTTGACGAGCCAGGCGGACAAACGACCCTGCATCTTTTTTTGAATCTCTCCCGGATTTTCATTTGAATAAGGATTTCGCATTTACGATGAAATTTTAAAAAATGTACCTGACCTGTTATTCTGTACAAGAGAAAAGCCTCCTGCTTAATTCACTCATTCTTGGGAAGATACTGAGGAAGATACTGAACTTTTATATTTTAAAAATGTTTCAGAAAGAATCTCTGAAGTAGATGACGATTGATATTGATAGAGGAATCCTTGATCCAAATTTTCAGTATGAGTACTTTGCCCAACACGAAACTTGTGATTAGTAGTAAAACATCGATTTTCCTGTTGAGACCCTATTCTATCTTCATAGATTTCGCGAGAGACTTTCTTACGAAGTTTTGTTATAGCATCTATAACTGCCTCTGGTTTAGGAGGGCAACCAGGCAAATACACATCCACAGGAATTAACTTATCGACTCCCCGAACCGTACTATAAGAATCCGTACTGAACATCCCTCCTGTAATAGTGCAGGCTCCCATAGCAATGACATACTTTGGTTCAGGCATTTGTTCATATAATCTCACTAAAGAAGGGGCCATTTTCATTGTGACTGTGCCGGCTGTTAAAACGAGGTCCGCTTGCCTAGGACTCGACCTTGGTACCAGGCCATAACGATCAAAGTCGAATCGCGAACCTATTAATGAAGCAAATTCAATGAAGCAGCAACTAGTACCATAGAGCAGCGGCCATAAACTAGAGAGTCTTGACCAATTCGAAAGCTCATTTGATGTAGTTGAAATAATTGCATTTTGGTTGGTTCGATCAAGGACCGAAAACTCCATGGAATTCAGAACTGTCTCAATGTCCCTTTTTTCTTCTTTTGTCTTTTTATTTTTTGAATCAGGAGCTAAGACCATTCCAGGGCTCCCTTTCGCCATGCATAAACTGAACCAACAATTGGGATAAACACGAAAATGAAAGCTTCTATAAATACGGATATACCCAACACATCGAAACTCAGCGCCCATGGATAAAGAAAAACTGTTTCAACATCAAAAACAACAAAAACTAGAGCAAAAATATAGTAACGGATTCGGAATTGTAACCAAGCATCGCCCATGGGTTCTATACCCGATTCATAGCTCGAAAGCTTCTCAGGCTCTTCGCGAGTTGGGGCCAAAACCCCAGAAATTCGAAATGCCAAAACAGGAATACCACTTGATATTATTAAAAATGCGACCAAAATATCATATTCGTGAAGCAGAAACATAGATGCACTCCTATGAAGGTAGAAAATAGACCGGGGTACCCGATTCGAATTAGAAGTGTGAATTTCTCCGTAACGGCTTCCCCGAAATACCTCTGAATTTGGGTTGAACCACCCAGTTTTTTGCTCTAGGTCATGTCTTGCTTCACGATTCATTAATCGAGTGGAATCCTATTTACACTTACTTCAATTCTATCTGGATATGGTATAGACATCTCATGTTCTTTCGTTCTTTCTAGAATGAAAAAGCCTTTTTCGGGTTCCCCTTGCTTCAGATTCAAAGACTATCAAAGAATATGTTCATAACGAGATCATGCTCGCTTTTGGTACTCCGGAAAAACAAATCTTGATCGAATGGAGTTTACTTTGGTGGGTTAGGTTGGGTATAAGTTAATTAGAGGCGTTTCTTGCCTCGAGCTTGCTCGGGAAAAATAAAATCTTCACATATCATCTATCTACAATCGACAAGAGATATACATAAACCTCAACCAACCCAGGAGATTCAAATGAGCACGTTAAAGTCCTTTCGGAAGGCATTGTTCGGAGTACAGACACCACCTCAAGATACAAAGACTTGGGTTTTTGGTTGGGCACAGGGATTTAGCCGAGTTATTATTTTTTCTGTCACAATACAGATAAGTATCTGGGATCGAAAAAAGTTTACAACTACATAAGACCACGCCCTCCAAAGCCGCCAGCCTCCTCCGTTTTTGTTTTACCGGAAGATAAAGAAAATATGAACCAGACATCCATTCCCGAGACGGACAACGAAATCAATTCCGTAGAAGACAGAACAACTCTGCCCACAGACCAGATTCTCTTTTTGGAAAATAACATAGCAACAAAAGAAGCAAATTCGCGCCGAAAATCCGATAAGCTTGCCGGGTTGAAATTTCGTCGCAAGTTAAACCTGGAATATAATACATCCACGAAAGCAGTGGACGAACAAATTCAAAGGATCCAAAAAGAACATGAGCAGGAAATGTCCGNNNCGATTTTGAATCTTGTGATTGCAGTTCAATAAATCTAATCCTTTACGAAAATAACTCGATCCACTTTAGTAACCCACAAAATTGCAAGACCGAGAATGTATTCGCCAACGTATCTGGGAGGCGCAAGAACTCAAGTTGTCCAGTTATAAAGTGCCTCCTTCTTTTCGCAGATATTGTAAAGGGGATTGGAGCGCCAAAAGTTGAGCAAAATCGGTTGGAGGTGCAAATCAGCACGGAAGAAACCTGTCATGACACTCAAGAAGACCGGATAGAAGGATTCGTCGGACGAATGGATGCTCTTGAAGCCGTGAATCCTGTCCTCAAGAAGCGCCGACGCATCTAAATTGCATGTGATCGTCCTCAGGAACAGGATGGAAAGGTCTCCGCTTTAGGTCTCGCTATTAAGGTCGGCGCAGAGGCGTGTACAACGACCGCTCCAAGCGAGTTCTTCCTCAACTCCAACGAATACTATAATCTGGCTCGGAATAGGTTATTTACGGCAGGTTCCAAAAGTGAAATTGCTTTGGATTCCAAAACATCGGTGGTTTTGAGGATTACCTCGGGAGAACAAGAATCGGGTCACGAATAAGTTATGGGAGACACTCTTCAACGGTGAAACGGTTTGGTCTACTTTTTCTGGCACTTAATTATCCATTTATAATGGATAATCGATATACTTCTCATCAGTTCTAACAGGTAAAAATAGGAACTCGAGGTATTCCTTCTATGACAACTTTCAACTTACCCTCTCTTTTTGTGCCTTTACTGGGCCTAGTAGTTCCGGCAATTGCAATGGCTTCGTTATCTCTTCATGTTCAAAAGAACAAGATTCTCTAGATCCGCTGGAAGCAAATCCCAGCGATTTCTTTCAAGACCTGCACTTGCTCATAATATCGATTTCTGGAATATGGTACAAGATATGTCTTCCACATACATAAGAGCTCTTCTCTTTTTTATGTATGTGGAACCGTGATCTGTGGATACTTGCATTCATTTCATTTTCAGTAGAGCTAGTTTCAATTTCAAATCGATTCACCGCTGTCTAAAACCGAAACGCAAGGTATATATTTATTATATATGTAGATATACATAGTGAGACCCGATGAAGCAGATCCTTTTTTTAGATCTTATCTAATCAATTAGCTGAATGACTCCTAAAGGTTCACATAATAATCGTGCTAGTTGATGAGAGTTACTTTGGGAACAAAAATAAGGAAAGTTAAAAGTCATTTGGGTTATTCTCGCAATTCCAATAAAAAAACTAGATCTAGTATGAACTGGCGATTAGAACGGATATGGATAAAACTTATAACGGGGTCTCGAAAAGCAAGTAATTTCTGCTGGGCCTGTATCCTTCTTTTAGGGTCAGTCGGATTCTTATTGGTTGGAACTTCTAGTTATCTTGGTCGGAATCTGATAGCCTTAGTTCCATCTCAGCAAATCTTTTTTTTTCCACAAGGGCTCGTGATGTCTTTCTATGGGATTGCGGGGCTTTTCATTAGCACCTATTTGTGGTGTACAATTTCTTGGAATGTAGGTAGTGGTTATGATCGATTCGATAGAAAAGAAGGAATAGTATCTATTTTTCGTTGGGGATTTCCAGGAAAAAATCGTCGTATCCTCCTTCGATTCCTTATGAGAGATGTCCATTCGATTAGAATCGAGATTAAAGAAGGTCTTTTTCCTCGTCGTGTCCTTTATATGGAAATTAGAGGACAGGGCGCCGTTCCTTTGACTCAGAGTGAGGAGAATTTGACTCCAAGAGAAATAGAACAAAAAGCTGCAGAATTGGCCTATTTCTTGTGTGTACCGATTGAAGTATTTTGAAATGAACTGAACTAAAAGGCACTCAGAAACCCTCTTGTTTTCTATTTCATTGTCACTGAACCTTGTTCAGAACGCCCATTCGAGCAAAAGGAAATATCTATATTCTAGGGAACAACCAGAAAACAAAGTGAGTTTTGTCCACCAAAACGATTTGGTATCTGTATGGAAATAAACGCAATTCTTTCGTACTAATTATTAACAAGCACGCAACAAATCGCATCTACTACTAATAAGGCTAGATTCATCAAATGTATCAGAACATTTCAGAATACATAATTCATCTTTTTGGGTCCGCTATTTTCGATTGATAGATTCCATACTGAACTGCTTGATCATATTCAATGACCTCTCTTTTGTCACTTGGTGTTTCCTTTCCCTTCTTTTGTTTTGCTCCTGGATTCTCAAATGATTGGATTATTTATAACTAGCATTTTTCTCTGATTTTGCCACTCGTTTTTGATTTCATCATCACATCCATATTTTATCTAAATTTCCCTTAACTATTCCAAGCTAAGCATTGTCGGCGAAACTTAGCGAAATACTGGATCTAAGCTAAGGTTTTTCTTTTTCTCGAAGTACGAATAGTATTCATGACTTGAGGTGGTTCTTTCGAGCCTGCATCGAAAGGATGCAATTGTTTCGAATTTGACCAATTGAGATATCTGGAAACAATCTTTTTTTTATTTCTTCATTCCACTTCGACACGGAACCTTATCCGATTTCTAGATTCAAGGACAAACATAAAAAAGGGGGAGGGGATTCATAAGTTAGGTATCGGGTTGATCCCTTGTTATAGAACTGATATTTCATAGAAATAGCAGATTGGCTAGATTCAACGAATGGGGTGGTTTCATTAGCAATTAACATATTCCAAATGCCACAAAAAAAAGCATTCACTAACCTCCTATATCTATATCGTGCATCTATAGTCTTTTTGCCCTGGTGGATCGATCGCCTAGTTCAAAAAAGTCTGGACTCTTGGGTTACAAATTGGTATAATACGAAACAATCCGAAACTTTCTTGAATAATATTCAAGAAAAGGATGTTCTAGAAAAATTCAGAGAATTAGAGGAACTATTCCTTTTGGACGAAATGATAAAGGAGTACCCGGAGACACATATCCAAAAGCTTCGTATAGGAATCCACAACGAAATGATACAATTGGTCAAACTGCATAATGAGAATCATATCCATAGCATATTACACTTCGCAACAAATATAATAGGTTTCGCTATTCTAAGCGGCTATTCGATTCTGGGTAATGAAGAACTTGTCATTCTCAATTTTTGGGTTCAGGAATTCCTCTATAACTTAAGCGACACAATCAAAGCCTTTTCTATTATTTTATTAACCGATTTATGTATCGGATTCCACTCGCCCCATGGATGGGAACTCATGATTGGCTCTGTCTACAAAGATTTTGGATTTGATCATAACGATCAAATTCTAGCGGTTCTTGTTTCCACTTTTCCAGTCATTCTAGATACAATTTTGAAATATTGGATCTTCCGCTATTTAAATAGCGTATCTCCGTCACTTGTAGTGATTTATCATTCAATGAATGACTAAAGAACAATACACCTATATTAACCCAATTAGAATGTTTGTTACTTCTTGTGTAAAAACCATTCAAAATCTTTCTCACTTTTTTCTATTTCTACCCATCTATGGAAAGCCTACTATATCACAGTAAAATGATTTCAGTACAATAACAGAATCAGAGATAGGGAACTATACTAGCAACCTACCCAACCTATTGTAGAAATTTTCATGTTCAATGATTGGACCATGCAAAATAGAAATACCTTTTCTTGGATAAAGGAACAGGTGACTCGATCCATTTCTCTATCTATCATCATATATGTAATAACTCAGACATCTACTTCATCCGCCTATCCCATTTTTGCGCAACAGGTATATGAAAATCCACGAGAAGCTACTGGGCGTATTGTATGTGCCAATTGCCATTTAGCTAATAAGCCCGTGGATATTGAGGTTCCACAAGCCGTACTTCCCGATACTGTATTTGAGGCAGTTGTTCGAATCCCTTATGATATGCAACTGAAACAAGTTCTTGCTAATGGGAAAAGGGGGTCTTTGAATGTGGGGGCTGTTCTTATTCTACCTGAGGGATTCGAATTAGCTCCCCTCGATCGTATTTCTCCTGAGATGAAAGAAAAGCTGGGCAATCTGTCTTTTCAGAGTTATCGCCCCACTCAACAAAATATTCTTGTGATAGGTCCTGTTCCCGGTCAAAAATATAGTGAAATCACCTTTCCTATCCTTTCCCCCGATCCCATGACTAAAAAAAATGTTCACTTCTTAAAATACCCTATATATGTAGGTGCGAACCGGGGAAGAGGGCAGATTTATCCCGATGGGAGCAAGAGTAACAATACAGTCTATAATGCTACAGCTGGAGGTATAATAAGCAAAATAATACGTAAAGAAAAGGGAGGATATGAAATAACCATAGTGGATGCATTGGATGGACACCAAGAGGTTGATATTATACCTCCAGGACTAGAACTTCTTGTTTCCGAAGCTGAATCTGTCAAGCTTGATCAACCATTAACAAGTAATCCGAATGTAGGTGGGTTTGGTCAGGGAGACGCGGAAATAGTACTTCAAGACCCATCCCGCGTCCAAGGCCTTTTGCTTTTCTTGGCATCTGTTATTTTGGCACAAATCTTTTTGGTTCTCAAAAAGAAACAGTTTGAGAAGGTTCAATTGTCCCAAATGAATTTTTAGAGGCACAATAGAAAGGTCGTAAATAGAACCAAATTAATGTGGATTGATGCAATTCTTGTATGGTAAAAAAGAAAAAATAGAATCCTTTTTCTTTCTTTTATACTCTTTCTTTTTCTTAGAGATGCCGGGAAGTACTTGTATTCCCCTGCTAGAAACATGTATATTATGAATAAGACTATTTGCCTTGAACCTGACTCCCCCTTTTCAATCCAAATGGGGGTGTTACTATCTCACTATTGTAAAATTGTAAAACCCATTAAATAACTCAAAGGTTTTCTCGTCTACTAGAAAAAGGAAAAGAAATAATAGACAGAAGTAGGAGTGAATCTAAAACAAGGGATAATTAAAGGGAATAATTGATTCTAGGAGGGATTACTTATCTTTCTAAGCTTCGCCACAAGAAAAGGAAAATAAGGAATTTTCAACCTTTTTGTGACTAACAATTCTTGATCCCCTTTGTCAAAGAGGGCTAGTTTTAGCTTTTTTCTAGGTTTATTGGAACCGCTTTGTTTAGATCTATAAAAAGAAGTGGGCAAGCAACATAAAAAAAAGGGGGGGTGAAGTAACTCCATTAGTAAATAGAACTTATTCCAGGAACTTCTCAAAGAATCACACAGGGAAAAGATAATAAACGAAATAGAAATAGAGTAAGATTTGATTAGTATAGAATAGTATAGAAACAATTTGCATGATTTCTCATCTCCAGGAATTGAGATTCTATTATCTAGAAAAGACAATCGACGGACTTCTTCTTTATTCTAACTTCCTAAGAATTGAAACTATGGAGGAAGAGATAGTCTCAATCAATGGGGTGAATTCAAAATCATCATAAAAAAAAAAACAATGGAATGAAGTAGTCTGAAACATCGGATCAAAAGGCCCATTTTTCTTTTTTTTATACAACTCAAATATCACATGCTATGCTGATTGGATTAACTTCGCACTTTGTCGTTATGGAATGAAGCAAAATCTCGTT